CTTTTATGATACACGCATCCTTCTCATCCTTCTCATAATGAATAGAGAGCGGGTAGCGGGAATCGAACCCGCATCGTTAGCTTGGAAGGCTATGGGTTATAGTCGACGTCAATTCATTATTTTTAACGTCTCTAATTCAAAACCGAACATGAAACTTTTATTTCATTCGGCTCCTTTATGGAAGATGGCTGGATTCCATAATCTAAGCCATAAACGAACTAAAAGAAGTTGCTTCATAAGATCTATGTCCGCTTTTCTGTCTGAATGTATACCAAACAAATTGCTTTCTAGATGATCCCTCTAGAAGACGAGGGGTATTTTGAAAAGTCCTTCTAGTTACTTCGTTCTCTATTTCTCCTTGCGTGAATCTTGAGGAAAGAAATTTTTGTTTCCACCCGAGCTGAAATAAAATGTCGATAACTTTAGTAAACCAAAGTCGTCCTTTATTAGCTATTGTGCTTCAACCTCTTCAAATGAAAAAATTGAAGATCTAGTTACGATTAGAAGTACACTTTTGTATCTTCCTCCATGGATTCTTTACTTAATACTCATTCAATTGTTAAGTCTTGATACAGCGCAAAAAAATTATGCTTCGCGATTCCCTACTCCAATGTGAAAATTTATAATGGACTTTTGGGTACAAATCACGAAAATGTATATGATTCCTCAAATCGCTTATTGAGAGGTAAAGGATTCAATCCTTTCTAAGAAATAAAGTTTTTAATCGGAACGGAATATGAATAAAACCTAAAGACCCCTTAACTATTTCAGTTGTTAATAGAACGAATCACACTTTTACCACTAAACTATACCCGCTACATTGTGATTATTGTATATGAATGGACCATTTGTCGAACAAGAACATTACTCTATGTAATAATATAATAAATAAAGATAGGATTAAGGACAAAATCCTAAATTAAATTGGAAATGAGAGTGCTCGGGTCTTTTCCTGGAGAAACTTAATGAGATAAGAAAAGGAGGGCCTTTTGACCTTGAAAAAATGTGTGTTCTTGAGGGGTTATTTAGTAGAAGACCTGCCCCAAAAGAACTATATAGCATAACAAGAAATGGCCTGGCTAGGTACCGACCCGGCCAGGTGGGGGAATCAAATAAAGGACGGACCCTTCGGATCGGATGAAATAAAATTCAAAGGGTACTCTTTAACGTACCAACTTCACTCTTTTTTTTTTTTTCTATTTTTGAAATACTTTTTCTTTACTTCAGGGGTAACATAGTCATTATCCTTTGTTAATTGGGAGAGATGGCTGAGTGGACTAAAGCGGCTGATTGCTAATCCGTTGTACGACTTCTTCGTACCGAGGGTTCGAATCCCTCTCTTTCCGTTTCTTCCGACGGCTTAATATTTTCTTTCGACTTCAAATTCAAAAAAAAAAAATCTTGAGACCCCCCCCTTTTTTTTTTATTTTATCTTTTATCATAGTTCACTATCTGTAATAGAGAAACTCATAAGAAAATGAATAAATCAAACAACAAGAAATCCTTTCTTTTTTTATTCCTCACGCCCTGGATTACGCCCTGGATCATTCGATAGGAATCCAAAGATAAAGAGAGAAACAAAAAATATCACTACTGTGTAAACGAAGAGTTTAAGAGTAAGCATTATACAATCTCCAGGATAAGATCCTATTTTTTGGAAAAGGAGAATAGATTATCTATTTTTATACCCCATATTCTAGGTTTGACACCAAACCAATAGATGAAGTGGTTTAGAGATAAATCAAAAAAGAAAAAACCTAATATCTTTTCGGTATCCAAATTCTCTGTCATATCTACAGTTACTATGGGGGGATTTACTAGTTTCTTGTTCACTGGAAGGTGAAGAAGGGCAAAACGAGGAAATGAGATGATTCAGATTCATCGCGCCTATTCAAGAATTTCCATGTTTGAATCGAGGGTTCATATCATAATGTAAGAGATCCGATCTTTTTTCAATTGTTAGTTTTTTTTTTATTGATTAAATCATGAATCTTTGTAGGACAGTATTAAATAAAGATCTCATCGAAAACTTACAGCAGCTTGCCAAACAAAGGCTAAGAGAAAAAAGAGCACAGGGATGACTGGCATAAAATCTACGATTGGATTAAGAAAAGCGTAAGACTCGGGTAACTTAGCAAAGAAAAAACTACTCGAATGAAGGGCAGAATTAAGACAGCTACAGATAAAACTAAAGATATTAAGCATAACAAACATTTCATTCTTGGAGATAATTGTATTTGATTGAGTTTTGAGTTATTGATTAAGGGATAAACGGGGAAAATGAACAAAAGAATCCTGCTTTTTTTACGTACTCAATCAAAAACCCCTCAATTCTCGCACGAAAATAGAAGGAAGCATACTTTCATACAATATCTTAATTGAATTCTATCTAATGATCAATAAATTCAGTGGAATTCTCTAACTAGTTGTGTGAAATCCTAGTACCAATCTAACGGATTCCATAGAGGTTTTTATTGATTGTGATTTGACAATTCATTAAAATTATTCAATAATATTAAATTGATTGAAAAAAAAAAGAAACAACTCTAGAAGTTGTGGATGTGGGATGGATGTGGGGCGTGGCCGAGTGGTAAGGCGCCGGGTCTTGTTCCCGGAATATCGAAGGTTCGAAACCTTTCGTCCCAGCACATCCCACACTTTTCTTTCTTCTAGTTACTAGTTCGAAGAAAGAGAACTTTTTCCTCTGTGCCTATAAAGGATGGAATCCGTATGTGGTCAATGTGTAGTGGGGCGTGGCCAAGTGGTAAGGCAACGGGTTTTGATCTCGTTATTCGAAGGTTCGAATCCTTCCGCTCCAAGGTATTCTATACCTTATGTAGAATACCAATTAGTAATTGATAAAAGTCAATATCAATTACTATACTTTCGATTCAGCCAATGACTATTCATGATTCCATATTGAATCAATTCCAGACGGGTTCTAAAGGAAAGCAGTTTTATGGTGAAACTTCGTTTAAAACGATGCGGTCGGAAGCAACGTGCGACTTGAAGGACATGATGAACTATGGATTCTTAACACCCATCATTTTCTTTCTTTTTTGAAGATTCTAGTTCGAGTATAGAAGGTGCTCTGAACTCGACATACAAAATTTGTTTTTTATTTCCACTTTCCACGAACCCTTTTTTCGTTTTCGTGAACGTGTAAGTAATTAATTAAATAGGATACAATGGAGCTCGAGAAGAAATGATTGAGTCATTTCTCAGAGGTAGGGATCTATGGCTCACAGCAATTAATAGACGAACTTCGTGACTCTTATTTCTTATTTAATAAGAAAGAAATGGAAACAATCCAATTCCAGCAAGAGGTTTAAGTGTATCGAATCGAGGGGAATCAACCATTCGTATGATTCTTTAAAGAGAAAGAAATCACAAAAGGGATGTTGCTACCCTTTTGGTATGATTACGGATCACCGAAGTAATGTTTAAGCCTAACGATTCAAAAAAAAAAAGTGAAAATATCATGTAACAAGAAAACGCCATTTTCAATTGTCTCAACAATTTCATTTTCATAAAAAAAGGAAAATTGATTCTAAATGAGACAAAAAGGGAGTTAAAGAGAGCTCAATAAATGAATGAACCTTAGGACCTTTTCACTCTTTCTTTGGGTAAGAATGATCCAACAACCTGAGCTATAAAAAAAATGATTTTTTGATGAATTGGGGTTCTCACTTGATTTTCGAATCGATAGATCACCCTTCGAATCATTCTTTCTCGAGCCGTACGAGGAGAAAACCTCCCTTACGTTTCTAAGGGGGGCTGTAGTCATCTACAGCTATCCCAATGGGCCATCTATCGAATCGTTGCAATTGATGTTCGATCCCGAAGAGATGGAAGGGCTCTTTGTAAAGTGGGTCTTTACGACCCGATCAATAATCAAACTTCTTTAAATCTTCCTGCTATTTTTCATTTCATTGAAAAAGGAGCTGAGCCTACGAGAACCGTTTATAATATCTTAAAGAAAGCAAAAATTTTTCAAGAACTTTCAGGATTTTTTTTTAATCCGAATCCTCTTTTTTTGTTCTACGAACAAGGAAGCTATAAGTAATGCAACTATAAATCTCATGGAGAGTTCGATCCTGGCTCAGGATGAACGCTGGCGGCATGCTTAACACATGCAAGTCGGACGGGAAGTGGTGTTTCCAGTGGCGGATGAGTAGGGCAGAGGCCTACTATTTCTTCATCTAGGATCTGACTTAATACTTAATATAATAACCCCCAAAAAAATAGAAAATATAGGAGGTAAAATCAATATGATTCTAGATGATTCTAGTCATTTTTTATGCGGTGCAGCAGCATTAGTTTGGATTACAAGTTGAAACCGTATCTAGGATACGACTTATTACTTAATATAATATATATTAATATTAACCAAAAAAAAAATCTAAAATATAGGAGGTAGAATCAAAATGATTCTAGTCATTTTTTATGTGGTGCAGCAAGCCCGCATTAGTTTGGATCACAAGTTGAAACCGTATAAAGAGGTTATTTTGATTATACTTATTATAATCAAAATGATAATTCGAATTTGGTACTTCTATATAAAAAGGTTTATAGAATTGATTTTCAAGTATTTTCTTAATATAGAAGCTTGGAAAATATTTCTCGGTTGGAAGTACCTTTTACTGGTTTGGAGGCTATTTGAAAAATCGATATTCAACCTATCTATGTGGGTGGCGATCTCCCAGTATCTTTCGAAAAAAGAAAATTGGGTAGAAATACTCATAATTTGTGTCGATCGAATTATCCAACTATATCTATATCTGGATAAGCATTATTCGATCGAGTATAAGTACGTGCTCTGTTTTGGAGGTGTAATAATGATGAAGTGGTTTAATCTGCTAAGTCCTTGGTATTACCCACAACCGCAGAACGTGACTTATGTTTCGAACAAAACGACAGATAGAGCCGGCAACACTACCCTCGAGGTCATACACTATGACCAAAGGGGGAACATGACTGTGGAATTGGAAAAATACGACCGAAGGGGGAACAGGATCCTATATGATAGGAAAAGAAAAAAAACCAAACCTTGGTGGAAACGAATTTTTTAATTCGTTCAAAAACTAGCTACGTGTGCACTGCACGTAGCTAGTGTCAATACAGCACTAGTCCTTTTTTTTTTTCACTTTGATTTCTTTTTGATTTTGTCTAGCGTAGACTGTCTCTTGGCCCGTAGGTCCTGACACAAGGTTAGAATTCTAGCTCTTCCAGAGTGGTATCTCACTGACGGCTTGGCCCCCCGGAAGGGGGCCTTCTTCGCCCTCCACCTAAGCTGCGCAGGAAAGGCCTAAAGCCAATCCCAGGGAACAGTAAAGCTTCATAGGGTCTTTCTGTCCAGGTGCTTGTCAACGTTCATTTTATATTGACAATAGTGTATTGAATAAATAGAATTTCATTATGGTAATTTTCAATTAAGTAAATCTATTTCTCTCCGAATTCTAATTCTAGATGGGGTTTGCAATCTCTTTATTTTTATTATGATTCATCTATACACTCGGGTTGCTAACTCAACGGTAGAGTACTCGGCTTTTAAGTGCGACTAGAATCTTTTACACATTTGGATGAAGCAACGAATTCATCCATACCATTGGTAGAGTTTGTAAGACCACGACTGATCCTGAAAGAGAAGAGAACGAATGGAAAAAACAGCATGTCGTATTAACGAATTAAGGAAGAACTCTAAGAGCACTTCATTCTTAATCCTTACCGGATCAATACAAAGTATTCTTTGAATTCTTATATTATATTTCAATATGGGTCGAGTGAATAAATGGATAGAGCCGCAAGGATCCAATTATAGAATATAGAAAACAAAAAGCAACGAGCTTTTCTTCTTAATTCGAATGATTTCCCGATCTAATTAGACGTTAGAAATATATTAGTACCTGATTCGGGAAAAGGTTCTCCCATAACCATAAAAATAAGTGGATTCTCCATTTCTTTATTTCTTTTTTTTTTTGAATCCTAATTATTAACTATCTCCACTCTTATTGAGTGGAGACGAATGTGTAGAAGAAACGGTATATTGATAAATAGAAGATAAATAGAATCAATTCTAAAATCAAAAGAGCGATCGGGTTGCAAAAATAAAGGATTTCTTATTATTTCAATATCCTAATTAAAGAACACAAACCTATTGGTTGGATGAAAAAAAAAGAGAATCCCTTGATAAGCTTATCTATCCTCAGGGTAGATATCATTTTATGACTATCTACCTTGTTTTGACTGTATCGCACTATGTATCATTTGATAGTCCAAGAAACCCTCGGTCTTTGGTTCAAATCTCATTTTCAATGGAAGAATTACAAGGATATTTCCAAATAGATAGATCTCGACGACAAGACTTCTTATATCCACTTCTATTTCAGGAGTCTATTTATGCGCTTGCTCATGATCATGGTTTAAATAGATCGATTCTTTCTGAACCTCTCGAAAATTTAGGTTATGACAATAAATCCAGTTCACTAATTTCAAAACGTTTAATTACTCGAATGTATCAACAGAAGCATTTGATTCTCTTTGATAATGATTTTAACCAAAATACATTTCGTGATCAGAATCAGAAGAAGCATTTTTATTCTAAAATGATATCAGAGGGTTTTTCACTCATTGTGGAAATTCCATTCCCTCTGCGATTAGTACCTTCCCTAGAAGCGAAAGAAATAGCAAAATCTCATAATTTACGATCAATTCATTCAACATTTCCCTTTTTAGAGGATAAATTATCACATTTAAATAATGCCTTAGATATACTAATACCCTACCCCATCCATTTGGAACTCTTGATTCAAACCCTTCGCTATTGGATACAGGATACCCCCGCTTTGCATTTATTACGATTCTTTCTCTACGAGTCTCAGAATTCGAATAATCTGATTACTCAAAAAAAAATCGATATTTCGCATTTTTCAAATCAGAATCAAAGATTTTTCTTGTTCCTATATAATATTCATATATATGAATGCGAATCCATATTCGTTTTTCTCCGTAAACAATCTGTTCATTTACGATCAAGATCGTATAGAGCCCTTCTTGAGCGAACACATTTTTATCGAAAAATAGACAAGTTTTTCTTCATTTTTCATAAAAATTTTCAGACCACCTTATGGTTGTTCAAGGATCCTTTCATGAATTATGTCAGATATCAAGGAAAAGCCATTCTGGCTTCAAAAGGAACACCTCTTCTGATAAAAAAATGGAAGTATTACCTTGTCAATTTTTGTCAAGGTTATTTTGACTTGTGGCCTCAACCAGATAGAATTCAAATAAACCAATTCTCCAAGCACTCCCTCGATTTTCTGGGCCATCTTTCAAGTTTACGGCTAAAGCCTTGTGTGGTAAGGAGTCAAATGTTAGAAAATTTATTTATTATAGATGTTTCTATTAATAAGTTTGATACTATAGTCCCCACAATTCCTTTGATAGGAGCATTGGCTAAAGCGAAATTTTGTAACGTATCGGGGCATCCTATTAGTAAGC